TTGACTTATATAGATTCTTTCAGTATGGAACCACAAACAAAAAGAACATTGCCAAAAATTGACAAAATAATAGTTCCATTTAGACATCAAAAGAAGCGTTCCTTTAGAAGCCAGAATTGATTTTCCCCGATACCTAAAATAATGCATGGAAAGATCCGCATCCTTGAGCAAACATAGGTTTGCCTTAAAATCCTTAGCAAAGACTTTTACAAAGCATTCTATTTTTCCATAGAAAATGTTTCGTTCAAAAAGGGCTCCAAAACTGGTTGATCGTAAATGAAGAGATTGGTTACGGAGAAATAAAAAAATGGATTCGTATTCACATACATAAGAGTTATATAAGAAGAAGAAAAATCTTTGATTTATCTTTGAAAAAGGGGAACGGGACCTCTTTGGAGTAATGAAACTATTAAAATTGCAATACTCGTGGAGAAAGAATCGTAATAGATGCAAAGAAGAAGCGTCTTTCACCCAAAAGTGAAGAGTTTGAACCAAGATTTCCAGATGAGGGGGGTAGGGTATTAGTATATCTAATACATAATTTAAATGTGAGAAATTGTCCTCTAAAAAAGGAAATATTGAATGAATTGATCGTAAATTCTGAGATTTTAATATTTTTTTGCGCTCTAATATGAATCGTAAAGAAAACGGAATTTCCACAATAAAAGCAAACCCCTCTGATAGCAGTTTAGAATACAAACTCTTGTTGGGCCCAAAAATTTGACTTTTGTTAGAAGAATAAGTACTAAAATAGATCTGTTGATAAATTCGAGTAATTAAGCGTTTCACAATTTGAAAACTCAATTTTTTTTCATACCCGGTATTTTGAAAAGAAATCGACCTATTTAAACCACGATCATGAGCAAGTGCATAAATAGACTCCTGAAAGAGAAGTGGATATAGGAAGTTGTGTTGTTGAGATCTCTCTGGCTGTAAATATCTTTGAATTTGCTCCATTTTAATTTGGATTTGGACCAAAGGCAGAAGATTTTGAGGGTTATCAAATGATACATAGTGCGATACAGTCAAAACAAGGTATTTATATATTTATATATAGTAATAATAAATAGAGTTCGAATAAGAAATACCTCGGAACCTGGGAAACTTTAAACGGATTCGCTAGACTCTCCTTAGACTCCCCCATTCCATTTCATCGATCTATATTAATTTATATTATAGGAATTTTAGAATAGGATAATCAGATGGTTAGAAATCCTTTATTTTGAAAACCGAATCGCTCTTTTGATTTCGGAAAAACTTTCTTTATCAACATACTTTTTCTTTTACACACTAATCTCCATTCCAGAATAAGTAGGATTCATTACAAAAAAATAAAGAATCCACTCGTGAGGCGAGAACCCCCTTCCCGCCGCGGGCACTAATCTATTTTGATTTTTAACGTCTAATTAGCTCGGGAATCATTCAAATTAAGAACCAAAGCTCGTTGCTTTTTCTTTCCCCAGAATTGAATTGAAGCCCTAGCCTTATCCATTTATTCATTCGACCTAACTAGGATTTTCATTTTGTTCGGTTCTAAGAATTCGAACACGGCTTTATACCGATCTAGTAAGACTGAAATATTCTCAGAACTCTCCGTTGATACGACATGCTGTTTTTAACATCCATTTCCCCTCAGGATCAGTCGCGGTCTTCCAAGCTTTACCGATGGTATAGACGAATCCCTCACTTCATCCAAATGTGTAAAAGATCCTAGTCGCACTTAAAAGCCGAGTACTCTACCGTTGAGTTAGCAACCCGAAAAAAAAATATAGAATTGGGGAATTCTAGTAGAGACTGTATAGATACAATCCGAATACAAAAACAAAAAAAGAAGACGATTCAGTCAAACTGTTGAACAAAGAAATCTAAAAAAAAAACACACACATTTTCTAAATGACAATTTTTTTGAAACAAAAAATAGATCCACTTCACTTCTCTTTACTTAAATTGACAATTAAAATGAATTATATTTGTTTGATACGCTGTTGTCAATAGAAATGTTGAGAAAAAACCCAATAGAAAAAACAAAAGAAATTCCATTTTCAATTGAAATTGGTTCAATTGAAAAATGGAAAAAAAAAGACTAATAACTAATATATGAATAATTCATATATTCATTTAAATGAATGAAAATAAAACAAAAGGACTTGTATTGGCACTACATATAGAATCTAGATATAAAAAAGTGTAGCAGCAGAAAAGAAATGAAAAAATAAATAAAAAGAAAACTTTCATAATGAAATTGAAATAAAGGCTTTTTCAATTCAATATAAAAACAGAATTCAACGGAAGCAATGATAAATCTAAAAAAGATATACAAATAGAGCAGGAAATACAAAAAGGGTAGTTATAAGTCTAACTTTGATCTTCTATTTTTGTATTTCCCAAATTTTTTCCTTAATTGAATTTCGCTTGATTAGGACGAAGTTCCACCCCCGACCTCTTCAAAATATCCTGAACAGTTCCTGTAGGTTGAGCACCTTTTTCGAGGAAATATAGAATAGCCGGAACATTTAAATAAGTTTGATTCCTTATGGGATCATAAAAACCCAATTTCCGAAGATCTTTTCCTTCTCTTCGGGATCGAACATCAATTGCAACGATTCGATAGACGGCTCATTGGGATAGATGTAGACGAGCAACACCCCCCCTAGAAACGTATAGGAAGTTTTCTCCTCGTACGGCTCGAGAAAAATGAAGGATTCGAGGTTTTGCCTATGTATGAAATTTCTAAATTAGAACAAAAAATCAATTAGACTTTGATTTAATTTTTTGCTTCTTCCTTCATAATCATAAAAATGAAAAATAAATCATTCCTACTCTCATAACTCAAATTGGATAATTATCAAATAAAAAGTTTTCGAAAATTTCATTTCTTGAGCGGTCTTTCCTCCCCTTATGCTTGTCTCGTTTAAAATCAAATGAATTTTGATTCTTCCGTCTGATCCAATGATTGAGACAATTAAAACGGCGTTTGCTTGTTCTGGGATCCTTTGATAGTTTGTTTTGAATCATTGGGTTTAGACATTACTTCGGTGTTTCTTAAGACTTTCCTTTCAAAATGGCAGCAACATACCTTTTTTTTATTTCTTTCTACCAAAGAATCCTACAGACGGTGGATTCCCGCATGATACACTTCGGATCGAAAAAGTTTGATCAAGTCTAATAACTTTTTGGAAACTTCCGCGAATTGGATTCTTTCTATATCGAAGATATGTTTACGAAGTTGTTCCAATTTATTGATTGGCATTAACCCTAGATCCCTGCCCCCCCAAAAAAAACTAACTACTCGAGCTTCATCATGAACTATTTCCATGAAAACCCAACAAGGGTTCTCGTGGAACAGAACAAATGATGTCGAGCCAAGAGCATCTTCATTCCTATATCAAATGGTGGATGTAACAATCCACAACGGATCGTGGCCTTCAAGTCGCACGTTGCTTTCTACCACATCGTTTCAAACGAAGTTTTACCATAACATTCCTATAATTTTAATTTGGAACCGGTATGGACTTGATTCAATTATGGAATCATGAATAGTCATAGGTTCTATTATTGGTTCGGTTGATGTGTAGACATCATGATCTATAAGTTTTCTCTATTTATATTTCTATATATAAATATAAAGAATTCTAGATAAATTAGTATTATAGATTAGATAGCTGGGGTAAAGATTTTTCTGAAGAAGTCTTAGCAAGATCCCTTCGGAAACATAATATCAATAATCTATATTCATATTTCAATATTTATTTGAAAAATATTGAATTTCAGAAATTGAAATTGTTTCATTTCATATTGTTTAACTCCGGAGTCATTACCCTTTCGACAATCTAATCTTGCTCTAAAGTAAATAAAATTGATAAATCACCACAGCGCTATATAGATTTATCATTTTTCATTAGAGCCAAACCTGAAATACTTCAAAAAAATATTCAAAGAAAACAAATCGGTTACTTGTTTGTTTGTTAATGAGATTTGGACAAAGACATCCTATTGAGCGAATTGAATTAGGACCAACCTCCTTAGGTTAGTTTAGGTTAGTTGGTTAGGATCCAAGAGACCCACAAAAAACAAAAAAAACAAATGAATTACAAATTACTATTACTAATCGAGGCCGCCTCTTTTATGGGATAGAAAAATGGGATGGGGAATAGAGATTCTTTCATATCTCGATTCCTCCTTTGTTCACTAAAAAAAAAGATTTGTCGAAGATCAAAATTCAAAACAAGAATCACACTCCATCTAACATTCAAATTGAAACAGAACTGAAAGATTCAATGAAAGTTAAAACCAAAATTTGAGTCTCATAGAATTCAATAAGAAAATAAAAATAAAATGCTCTGGGACGGAAGGATTCGAACCTCCGAATGGCGGGACCAAAACCCGTTGCCTTACCACTTGGCTACGCCCCATTTCGATTTGTCCTCGACACTTATAAAAATTTAAGTAAGTATTGGTTGTTTGTCAACTCGATTTCAAATATCTATAGAATCGATTCTATTGTTACTAGGCTTTTGAGATGCGTAGTTTAATATGTGTAGATATTGAATTCAATTGAATTGATTGATCATTACATATTGATCATTACATAGAATTCAATTAAGATATTGTATGAAAGTATGATTTTTGCGATTCTCCTTGAGAATTTTTGATTATGGGGGTTCAAACAAAAAGAGCAAAAAGAGGAAGAAGTAGTTTTTGCCTACCGTACTTACTCCCCCTTTCCTTATATCAATAACTCAATCAAAAGGCAATTCTCTCCAAGAACAAAAAATGTCTGTTATGCTTAAGATCTTTAGTTTGATCTGTCTTAATTCTGCCCTTTATTCGAGTAGTTTTTTCTTCGGCAAATTGCCCGAAGCCTATGCTTTTTTGAATCCAATCGTAGATTTTATGCCAGTCATACCTGTGCTCTTTTTTCTCTTAGCTTTTGTTTGGCAAGCTGCTGTAAGTTTTCGATGAGATCCTTAATAATATCAATATCCTAGAAAATTCATGAT